CTTTTGAATAAGAATCGTGATAATGTATATCTTTCCTCAAACATAATATATATTGAGAGGATAAGGATAAAACCTTTTTTTATAAATAGAAAAATATTTTTTGATCTTAAGAAAGAAACTGAAGGATCCCTTAACTATAGTAGGATTTTCAATAGAACGAATCACACTTTTACCACTAAACTATACCCGCTATATATTCATTATGGTATATAAATACACCCTTTGTCGAATAAATAGGAGATAAGATAAAGATAACGAATTGTGACAATTATGATTTTGCCATCTATTTCGTCTCTATGTTAAGAATCAATCAAATACAAAAAAATCAATAAAGTTCCACTTTTTTCATAAAAATTATTCAATTAAAAACATAAGTCTAAATAACATAAAAACCTCTGGTTAGATGGTTTGTTAGTTACATTTCTTGTTTGATAAGAAGTCATTATCAAATAATAGGTTTTTATTCCATATTCCATATATATATGAAAGATTTATTAAAGGTCGATTATAAAAATGATAGATTTTTTATATGTTTATTATTATTTTTTTTTAATTTTTCTAATCCCACACATTTTATTAGATAGATCTTAATTTATCTAATATTAAGATAGATCTTATATGATAATATAGTACTCTCAATTGGAAAAATTTCTCTTAAATAAAGTAAAATAAAGTAAGAAGATTTATGGAATAAAAAAATGAATTCGAATTCGATAGAATTCTATTCGATTCGATCGAAATATTTTAAAAATATTTCAAAAAAAAAAAAAAATAGAAAAATATATGGAAATATATTTCTTATATAAAATGTTATCACATGTTTTAATTTCTGACTAATAAATCAAGAGTCATCTTTGATTTGAAAAAAGAAAAAAAGGATATAAAATACAAAAAGAATCCTATATTAGTAATAATCATACTTTTAGGTATGAGAAGAGAACATAAATATGAAAATTCGAATTTTTTTTGTTGTTGCTGTTTAAATTAAACATATTGATTTTATTAAATATCAATCGATCAAATATATTAATTTGTTTTTTATATAAAAAAACTAAATAAAAACATTGGATCCTTATTATTTATGAGGAATTCCTTAAACTAAGAGTAGAGAAAGAAAAGCTTGGTTAGTATTTAACCAGATCAAGCTGGGGTAATAAATCTTCTGTAAAAAATAAAATGAACTCAAACAAATAAAATAAGTAAATAACAAATAAATACATTGAAGAAAATTATTTTTGTTTTTAAGTCATTATCGAAATATTTCTAGTTTTATTATCAAAACTGTTTTGATAATAAAACTAGAAATATTTCGATATTTTCCTTTCTATCTTTTATACTTTCATATCTTGATTTTTATACTTTAATATCTTGTGTATTAATTCATTGAATTCATTGCAAAGAAAGTGAATAATTCAAAGCAAAGAAAGTGAATAATTCAAAATTTTTTATTTTTATTAGTATATATGAATTTGAATAATATATATTGAAGAATATAATATAGGAAAGTAGATTTCCTAATAAAGTTTTACTTTTGATTTCTAATCAAATAGAATAAAAAAACAAGGATTTTTCTAAATCTTTATTTCATATATCACATCATCACAGCGCAGATAAAAATCATTGCATTTGGGGAGATGGCTGAGTGGACTAAAGCGGCGGATTGCTAATCCGTTGTACGAGTTATTTGTACCGAGGGTTCGAATCCCTCTCTTTCCGCTCTCTATTATGTATTATTTTAGTATTTTTGGATTGAGAGGGATTTTGATTCATATGATTTTATCATCAAAAAATTATTGAAAAATTAATTAAAAAAAAAATGAAGAAAAAAAGAAAACTAAGAATTTATTCCTCACGCCCAGGATTACGCCCTGGATCATTAGATAAAAATCCGAAAATAAAAAGGGAAACAAAAAATATAACTACTGTATAAACAAAAAGTTTGAGAGTAAGCATTTTAAAATCTCCAAGATCCTTTTTTTTGTTTTTAAGGGAATAAATTACCTTTTCTTACGATAAAAAAACCCTTCTTTTCTTTTTTTATTCCAAAATAAAATATGAGAAAGAATTTTTTTTTTCTAATTTTTTATTTTTATCTTTTTTTATTTTTATCTTAATTTAAGAATTAATTATTTTCGAAAAAAAAAAAGGGTTTGCACTCATTGGAAGATCAGAATAGACAGATAAAAAAGCTGATCCCCATTTATGGCTGTAATGATTAATTGCATATTCATTTTGATTTTGGAAATAACTATAATATAAGACATTTTTTGATATCCATTTTTGAATTGATTTATTAAAGAATCTCATATTTCATCGAAAGCTTACAGCAGCTTGCCAAACAAAAGCTAGGAGAAAAAAGAGTATAGGTACAACAGGCATAAAATCTACAATTGGATTGAAAATTGCATAAGCTTCGGGCAATTTGGCAAAGAAAGAATTACTCGGATAAAGGACAGAATTAAGACAGATACAGATTAAACTAAAGATATTTAGCATAAAAAAATTTCGTTCTTGTAGATTAGATAATTTTATTAATTGTTTTTATATTATAAGGTAAGGAAAAAATGAGAAAAACAGATTGAAAAATCCTTCTTTAGGATTTTACCAAATCCAAAATCCTTTTCTCCACTCTTATTTGAAAATGAGAATACAAGGATTTCTACTTTCATACAATATCTTAATTATACTCTGTAAAATGATCAATCAAATTTTTGATTCTATCCTATGTTCTCTTTATTTTTATTTAATTTATATGTGTTATTTTTTTTTATACTATATATGTGTTTGGATATTATGACTAGTTAATGAGGGCTCATTTTTTCTTCAAAAAAATAGAGTTCTTTTGAAAAACAAAATATAAAATTGGAGTTTAATAGAAAACTTCCTTGGATTTGAACCGATGACTTTCATGTTCAAAAACCATTTTCTATCGTCCGAAAACGCGAGGAAAAGGACTAGTATTATTTTGGGGAGTAGGAACTGGGTTTTTTCTAAGTCTATTTCTCTAGGATTAGGGTAGATTCGGTCGAAGAGTCCTGATTTCGATGAACAAGAACTAGACTCATTAGATTTTTGAATGAAAACAAACGCGTTTAATGGAAATCAAAAAAGAATTCGAAATAACATATTCATATGAATATGATAAAAGATTAGAAAGACTTTTGAAAACAAAAGTCAAAGATGTAGGGCTAGGAGATATAATAATTCAATGTTTTTTGAAATATTTATCTAAAGGGAATCCTGAAGAGATTCCATATTCCGATGAAGAAGAACTAAATTCATTAGATTTTTCAAATTGAAATTGAATAGACTTAAAAATTCATTACATTTCAAACTTCATTTTTTGTACATAATACAAGTTTATATAGAAACATGAATAGATTTAAAATATCATGTAAAGATTAAAGAGAAAGAATTTTTTTTTTGATAAAAGAAACACTTTTGAAAAGAAAAGTCAGAGATGAAAAAAAAACTATAAAAAGTCAAAAGATATTTTGAGAAATATTTCTATAAATTTCTATAAAGGAATTCCTGAAGAAATTTCATATTTCGATGAAGAAGAACTCGATTCAGATCAAGAGGAACAAGAACCAGAAGAATCAATGGAATCTGAAGAAGATATACCTTACATGGATAAGGTCGATTCTTATCAAAGAAAAACAGGTTTGACTGACGCTGTTCAAACAGGAATAGGTCAACTCGACGGTATCCCTGTAGCACTTGCGGTTATGGATTTTGAGTTTATCGGAGGAAGTATGGGATCGGTAGTGGGTGAAAAAATAACCCGTCTAATTCAATATGCTACGAGAAAATCCTTACCTCTCATCATTTGTTGTGCTTCTGGAGGAGCTCGTATGCAAGAAGGAAGTTTCAGCTTAATGCAGATGGGTTAAATATCTTCGACTTTATATATAGATATCCTTTCAACACAACATAGTCATCGAAAGGATCTAGGACAACTCACCAAAGCACAAAAGCCAGGATAGAAAATTGATTCCTTTTTCAAGAGTGCATAACCGCATGGATAAGCTTACAATAATCCGTCAATTTTGGATCCATCTGGAGATTTTCCTTGGGAAGTATCGAGAAGAGATTGAAATGTAACAATATAAATTCATAGGTTCTCTATTGATTCTATGGTTACAATGTATTTAGACCTGTTTTTGATAGCTTAGATCTATAGGACATATAATAATCTATCTTTTCCATGCAAAAAAAGGAGTAATCAGCTGTGATAGGTGGAAAAAACAGGATTGTCAAAAAAAGGATTGTAGTAAAGAAAAGGTTTGTAGCTAAGCATTTATCGGAAACATTTGAAAAAATCAAAAAGGGGGAGGGGGAGGAGATAGAAATAATACTCACTTGGGATAAAAGAAGAAAAATCGAAATGAAATCAAGAATCCAGGAAAAAAGGAAATCAAAAAAATAAGTAGAAGATAGAAAGGATTCAAAATGAATAAATTGATTCTGACCTCGATACTTAAGAAATTGGGTAAGCTAAACCCAACCGATAATATGGGATTTTATCCCGTCTGACATAACGGAGGAATCAAATAAGATGAAACAAGATAAATTCAAAAAGATGATTACAAGTGGAGAGCAAATGGAAGAGAAACGAAAAAATATCGAGAAAGAATTACTTGAAGAAGAACTAGATTTAGATCAAGAGGAACTGGATAAAATGAATGAAGATAAACTCGATTCAGATGAAGAGGAATCAACAGAATCTGAATAATAACAAGAATTAGAAGAATCAATAGAATCTGAAGAAGATATAGTCATCTTCTTCTTTTTTTTTTTTTATTTCTTTTTGTATTTTTTGTTATAATTGCTATTTAGGTTGAGATTAAACAAAAAAAAATAAAGGATCTTTTTTAATATGAAATGGATATCTCCGTAACTTTCCTTACTTTGAATTTTTAACTTATACTTACTGAAAGATAATAAAATATGAAAAAACCTAAACGAGGGATTTCTGCTCCACGTAATAAATTCAAAAAGATGATTAAAAGTGGAGAGCAAACGGAAAAGAAACGAAAAAATAAAAATATCGAGAAAGAATTACTTGAAGAAGAAATAGAAACAAAAGCAGAAATAGAAGAAAAAGAAAAAAACCTTGCTTATGATGAAGATGCTAATCAAAATTCAAAAAAATCAATAAAATCAGAAGAATCAACAGAATCAGAAGAATCAGAGGAATCAACAGAATTTAAAGGATCCTTGACTTTTTGGCTGGCTTCAATTCTGAGTTCTCGATTATCCTCTAGGGGAGAATCAGAAGAATCAGAGGAATCAACAAAATATGAAGAATCAAATAAGGGAGAATCAGGAGAATCAGAGGAATCAACGAAATATGAAGAATCAGAGGAATCAACAGAATCTGAATAATAACAAGAATTAGAAGAATCAACAGAATCTGAAGAAGATATAGTCATCTTCTTCTTTTTTTTTTTATTTCTTTTTGTATTTTTTGTTATAATTGCTATTTAGGTTGAGATTAAACAAAAAAAAATAAAGGATCTTTTTTAATATGAAATGGATATCTCCGTAACTTTCCTTACTTTGAATTTTTAACTTATACTTACTGAAAGATAATAAAATATGAAAAAACCTAAACGAGGGATTTCTGCTCCACGTATGAATCGGCGTTTATCTTCTAAACGTTTTCGTTTACTTAGAACTATACGACGTAAAATACAAAAAGGACTTATTCATATTCAAGCAAGTTCTAACAATACCATTATAACTGTTTCAGATTTTGAGGGTCAGGTAGTTTCCTGGGATTCCGCTGGTACTTCTCGATTCAAGGGTCCAAAAAAACCAACACCCTATGCTGCCCAAACCGCAACAAGAAATGCTATTTATATGTTAGTAAAACAGGGTATGAAAAAAGCAGCAATTAAGATAAATGGTGCTGGTCCTGGAAGAGCTGCAGCATTAAAAAGCGTTGTTCATAGTGGTGTAAAATTAAGTTTCATACGTGATGTAACACCTCTGCCACATAATGGATGCCGGCCCCCTAAAAGAAGACGTGTTTAAAAAAAAATCTTTTGATTAATTGAAAAAAAAAGCTACGGTGTATAGAGGACCTCACCCTTTGAAAAGTAACCATAGAAACGATGGAACCCACTATTTTTTTGGAATCCATATTGAATTCTTTATTTAAGAATGAGAAGAAATGGTTGGGGAGGTTCTAGTAGCAAAAGCCATTGGAATCAATATTTGATATATTGAAGTGTTTTGTTATTGATTGACCCTAGTCGGAGAAAAGAATACTAAATTAACAAATAAATTATTTTTACTAGCCAAGGTCATGGACCAATTCAGTGAGAAAACTTCTCACGCACGGGTGTTTCTGACTGGTGAAATTGTAGTATGTCATCTCGATAATAGGTTTCGTAACGGGACAACTGTATTAGTTGGAGGTCTAGTACTGCTAGAATACAACGAGAATAAACCTTAAAAAAGAAGGTTTTATTATATCATTGGCATTGTAGCGTATGGCATTGTTATTAGGCGGAAAAAAAAAAAAAAGAATCAAAAAAAGTTTTCATTTAAATAAACCAATCAAAAAGAAAAAAAATAGTAGAAAGTATTTTGTTTTTCTAGAAACAGCAGTAAATAAATTCAACGAGAACATGTTCCACGTACGTTTACATCATAGTCGTTCTGTTTTATCTCTCTGCTAATATGCGTCATAATCATATACATGTATTACTGAGAGATAGAGTCAAGAAAAATAGATGAGTCTTATTTTTTCGCAATAAATGAAACAAAGAAAAAAGATAATACATAAGAAATATGAAAATTGGAGCATCAGTTCGTAAAATTTGTAAAAGATGTCGATTAGTTCGTAGACGTAAACAACTTACTGTGATTTGTCCCAATCTGAAACATAAAAAAAGGCAAGGTTAATCTTTCTCATTAAAAAAATCTTCCTTTAGAAATTCTTAATCACTTTGTTCAACAATTTTATCGATACAGTAAAAAAGGAAAAAGTTTTTTTATTGCTGCAATGGTACTATCGATAATTATATTATTATATTGTTTTAATAAATAACATTGAAGAATTTAAAAAATGGAAAGAGAGGGATTCGAACCCTCGGTAAACAAAAGCCTACATAGCAGTTCCAATGCTACGCCTTCAACCACTCGGCCATCTCTCCTAATATTAAAATCTCTATATATTATATATATTTTCTATATTTTTTGATGAAGAACTGAGTGAATGGGGAATTTTCTTATTACTAAAAGGTTTCATAAGAATAAATAATACCTTTCCAATTTGATATTTTCTTTTAAAGAAAATACTCCACGGATCTATTTAAATCGTTCCATGAATTTTTTATTTCAAATTTTTAGATTAATGATGTGGCATATTTATTATGCCACATATTATGCAAATAAAACATATAATTAATATTTGGAATGTTTTTTTTATGATGAAAAGATTTTTCCGTTGTCTGAATTCTAACAAAAAAAAACTTCTTTAATTATCTACATAACATAATCAAATAAAATCTTTTTTTATTTTATTGAACTTAAATGAAACAAAAACCTATTGATTAGTGTAATATTAAATTGGATTAGTGTAATATTAAATTGGAATAAAAAGTCAACTATTTCATATTCATATCTTTCCTTGTCTTTTTTTTTTTTTTACGTAATTTTTTACTTTATATTTACTTTATTGTTAAGATCATTTTCTCGAGGGGTAATGAAAAGAATTATATGATGGATTAGTAATTATGCCTAGATCGCGTATAAATGGTAATTTTATAGATAAGACCTTTTCAATTGTAGCCAATATATTGTTGGGAATAATTCCAACAACTTCAGGAGAAAAAAAGGCATTTACCTATTACAGAGATGGTGTGATTTGATTCTTTTTTCTTGTTTTTTTTAGCCTGTAGTTAAGTCTTACAAGAAATTAAGTTTTACAAGAAAAACGTATTGCGGGATAGAAAAAACCTAATAATGAAAAGAAACCTACGCTTGGTGAAGGTAAAGTTTGTGAGGGTAAAACAATAAATCCCTTCTGTCGTGTATCCTCGATTGATGCAATCTCAGATGCTTTAATCATCCATTTGAGCATTGAACAAAAGATTAAACCCATAGGTTTCTTCGTATTGCGGGTCAATCCTACTCTACTAAATACCCTATTAAGTATAGGGAAAAAGTACTACATTTAGAAATCAACAAAACAAAAACTTTGTTCGAAATAACCCCTTTCCTTATAAGTATCGGGACTAAAAAGAATGGTTGGGACAACAAACATCCATTTCGTTCGTACTTTGGATACCCATAAAACCATGAAAGATCGTTGAAGTAACTAATTCCCAGAAACAGAAAGCGTTAATAACAAAGAAATTATTGGAGTTACCTCTTTCGTTTCATCGACTACTAATATGTATTCATTTCATCTACTACTAATATGTAGTAGTAATATGAAGAGTTGGTGTTTAAGAAAAAACCTCTGATGAGAAGGTTGACTAGAGATTTCTAGTAAGAATACTAGCTTCTTTCAGTTCATAATAAGATGAGAATAGTTATATTTTAATTCTGAAGATTTTTTCTTCGGTATTATGTACAGAAGGTAGGAGCCGTATGAAATGAAAATATCATGTACGGTTCTGGAACGGAGACCTTTTCAATAGAATGAACGACCGTAACGAATGCTGGCTCAATCCGAGGGAAATTATGCAGAAGCTTTACAGAATTATTATGAAGCTACGCGACCAGAAATGGATCCTTATGACCGAAGTTATATACTCTATAACATAGGCCTTATACATACAAGCAATGGAGAGCATACAAAAGCTTTGGAATATTATTTTCGAGCACTAGAACGAAATCCCTTTTTACCGCAAGCTTTTAATAATATGGCTGTGATCTGTCATTACGTGCGACTATCTCTACTATAGAAAAAAAATAAATTAGCTAGTATCTACTAGAGAAAATAGGATTTCTACATATAAATCGTCAAAAATAACGATTTTTATTAGCTGTAGGAAATAAACAGATTTCAGGAAAATCAAAATAGGTAGAAAAAAGCCTTTACTTTTTATTCTATGGATAAAAAATCAAATTAATAAAGGAAGCATCGTAAAGATCAATTAGCGACCTATTGTGTCGATAAAGTTAATAACTGCTTACTTATACCATGATAGGGGACATTAAGTTAGGAATCCACTTATGTAATAGAGTTGATCCACTAAGATATTAAGCAGCGGTGTAGTTTTAGATCCCAAAGATAGTAAGTCTTTTTTCTTATTGAGAAAAATTCCTTTTCAAAGATTCTATAGCGATTTCCTATATGAAAATGAGATAGTTACCTCTCAGAAAATGATAAAAATCTATTTATGAGCTATATATGCTTTATTCTTCTGAAGGTGGGAAGAAAAGAAAAAACTGATTGATTATTAATCAAATCAGAGTTTGAAACTTACTGTAATTAACTTTTTCTTTTTTTATAATTAAAAATATAATGTAATAATATAATAAAAAAATGAAGAGAAATTGAATTATCCAATATAGAAGAAATCGGGATAAAAGAAATCAGAATAGATAGAAAAAAAAGAATATATTACTGAGCCGTATGAGGTAGGAAACTCTCAAGTACAGTTCTAAGGGAAAGAATTCTCTATTCCGACCGGGGAGAAAAGGCCATTCTAGAGAGCGATTCTGAAATTGCAGAAGCTTGGTCCAATCAAGCTGCTGAGTATTGGAAACAAGCTATAGCGCTTACTCCAAGTAATTATATTGAAGCACATAATTGGTTGAAGATTACAAAACGTTTCGAACTTAAATAAGATAAGATTACTCTATATTTTTATTTTGAATTCACATTCAATTCATTAAAATGAATTTTATTTTTCATATTTATTAGAAAAAGAAAATAAAAAGATAGAAAAAAAAAAAAGAAATCCATTAAATAAATACAATATTCAAAAAAGGAAAATGGAGAAAAATTAGATGTCTTTCACATAAAAACATATAAAAATATAGGACATATAAAAATATAGGAGGAACTCTACGATGAAAGAAGAATTTGACCTTATATTAATATGAGCCAATGAGATTTTCTGGGATTTAAAAAGATAGAAAAAAAAAGCCATAAAATAAAGAAATCAAAAAAAGAAAATTGAATAACACCTGGTTAAGATCGATCTAAACCTTAACACTTTATTTAAAATACTAATTTCTTCTTATGGATAGGGACCCTTTCGTATACTTTACGCTTTTTCAACTCATTGAAACTCGAATTTTCCTTTTTTGAATATGGAGTATTCCATATTCAAAAAAGGAAAATTGAGAAAAATAACACCTGGTTAAGATCTAAACCTTAACACTTTTTTTAAAATACTAATTTCTTCTTATGAATAGGGACCCTTTCGTATACTTTAGACGTTTTCAACTAAAAGTCAAGAGAATGTTGTCAACCTTAAAAGAGCTCGGTCATGATTATGACAGACATAGGATTGATGCTTTTTTTGGCAGTAAATTGGGCCGACTCCTTTACTCAAACTTGGGTTTACTCAAACTTGGGTTTGAGGACGGTCCGGGATCTCGTGAATGTGGAGGCGGAAATTCTTGGGATAGCCACGCTAGATTTTTCGGAAATGGATAGTACAGAATTTTATGAGGTCTTTCAAGCTCTTTACGAATTCTTTGAAAGCTATTAGTTAGAGCACCTCACCCTTTGAAAGATAACCATAGAAATCACTATTTTTTTGGAATGAATATTGAATTCCTTATTTAAGAATGGGGAGAAAAGCAAGAAAGAATGGGAAGAAATGGTTGGGAAGGTTCTAGTAGCAAAAGCCATTGGAATCGATATTTGATATATTGGAATATTTTGTTTTGTTATTAATTGAACCTAGCCGGATAAAAGAATAACTGAAAGAAAAGAAATCGAATCTATTAGTTATTTTATTCAATAAGATTGAATTTTATTCAATGAGCAGAGTGAAACGAGGATATATAGCTCGAAGACGTCGAAAAAAAAATCGTTCCCTTGTATCAGGTTTTAGAGGAGCTCATTCAAGACATACTCGAATGATTATTCAACAGAAAATGAGAGGTTTGTTTTACTCTCATCGAGATAGAGGCAGTAAAAAGAGGTATTTTCGTCGTTTGTGGATCACTAGAATAAATGCAGTAATTCGTGAAAACCAAACATTTGATAGTTATTGTAAGTTTATCCACAATCTGTATAAGAAGCAATCTTTTCTTAATCGTAAAATACTTTCACAAATATCTATATCAAATAAGATTGGTTTTTGTAAGATTTCTAATAAAATATTGAAACCTAATAAGGTTTGTTAAGAGATACTCGAATAATTTATTAGTAATGATTAAAACAGGATTTCCCGGGGAATGAACTCCGGGAAGATCCGGAATGAATTTTATTTTTCTTATTTATTAGAAAATAAAAAGATAGAAAATAAAAAGAAACCCATTAAAGAAATACAATTGATATTAAGAAGATCTAATCAAGAATTTGATTATAGCGAGCCTTTCCTCGAATATTTTTCTTATGTATTTGAAACTCGAATTTTCCTTTTTTGAATATGGAGTATTCCATATTCAAAAAAGGAAAATTGAGAAAAATAACATCTGGTTAAGATTGATCTAAACCTATTTATTATTTACAAAAGTTTTTATTTTTATGGACCGCAGAAACCACTATTTTTTTGGAATGAATATCGAATTCTTTATTTAAGAATGGGAAGAAAAGCAAGAATCGTGGTTGGGAAGGTTCTAGTAGCAAAAGCCATTGGAATCAATATTTGATATATTGGAATAATGTGTCTTGTTATTGATTGACCCTAGCCGGATAAAAGAATAACTGAAAGAAAAGAAATCGAATCTATTAGTTATTTGTAATCAAAATAAAATAATAGAAAATGCCAATAAAAAAAAAGTAAAAACTTTCTTTTTATTTTCTTTTTATTATAAAAAGAAAAGTACTTTTTTTTAGTAAAAAAAATTCTAGTTTTACAAAAAATTCCAGTTGTGCTATTTTTAGTAATACTAGCTAGATATCGGGCATCCGTTATTAAACCCTTAATGCCTAGGCCTGCCTTTATTATTACTGATAATAGTGAAATCGAACCTATGACCAATAAACATGAATGGAAATCTGTTTCCTTTATGCGCCAAAGTCGTAGTTTACATTATGGTCGTTTCATGCTATCCGAAGGTCCCCCTTTGATAATACATGCTATTATCCGAAGAGTCCCACTTCAGGAAGCACTAAGACGAATAGGATTTCTCTATTTAGATCGAGAGGGAGTAGTACGGAATCGACTAATTATGGAGAATCCTTTCTACCGGGAATTAACGCAAGATGATTTCAAATACGTGCGATTAATTCAACAAAAACATAGTCCGATACAAATAGAGAGTGAGGGATTTAAGTCGTCATTCGAGGACGACGAATAACAATTCGAACTGTTATCTTCGGACGACAAGGAATCCGTTCAATTGGTTCAATGGATCCTACAAAATCCTTTATTTGAATTGGACCTCGATTTAGATAAGTTCGAATAAACTAAACAATCTGCTTACAATCCATTTTTTGAAGAATTAGACCTGAAGATTTGGATGACGAGGAATTTGACCTCTTTAGTATTAATTTTGAATCCTTCCTTTTTTAAAGGATTAGTCCCTGGTTCGGTTCCGAGAGGAGGAACTCTCGGCTCCGTTTTAGGATTAGGTTGGAACCTGTCCTTTTTTAAAGGATTAGTCCAAGGTTTAGTCCCTCGTTCGGTTCCGAGAGGAGGAACTCTCGGCTCCGTTTTAGGATTAGGTTGGAACCTGTCCTTTTTTAAAGGATTTGTCCAAGGTTTAGTCCAAGGTTCGGTTCCGAAAGGAGGAACTCGCGGCTCCGTTTCAGGATGAGTTTTTATTGATCTTCTTTTATTTCTATTTTTCTTTTTGTCTTTTTTTTTTTTACGACGGTCTAATATCTCGCGCCATTTTTTCTTAAAATGTAGTTCATTTTCAATAAAAGGTAATAAAGCTAAAAAACGAGCTTTTTTTATAGCATCAGTCATTAATCGTTGGTGTCTCAAGGTTAATTTAGTAACTCGTCTAGGTATGATTCTTCCTGCTAAACCAATAAATCGACCAATTGAATCTATATTCCTATAATGGATTTCTTTTCTTGATCCGATGTAAAAACGCATATTACGTTGGTTAAGAAAGTCTTTCGAATATTTAGAATATTTATAACGAAATTCAAATTCACGATGAAAAAAAAGGTATTTCCGAAGAGAAATATATTGATACATTTTCCGTAAACGAGATTTTTTGGATTTAGGAAAATCTTGTCTGAATTTATGAAAAGGGTTGTTGAATTTACCAACAAGTTGCTTAGCTTTATGAACAAAAGGTTGCTTAGCTTTACGAACAAGAGGTTGCTTAGCAAGAGATTGCTTAGCTTTACGAATACGAAGAGGTTGTTTAAATGTATCCATGGTTTATTTCTTATCTCTAAAATTCGATTTCTTGATTCATTTAAGATCCAACTAAAATAGGTTTTGATTCAGATATCATTTTCTTAATTTCATTTATATATATAAATATATATATATATTTATATATATATTGAATATATACAAATGATATAATCTCCACGTTAAAATGAGATTAGGTTTAATAGATATTCTTTCCATTTATATATATGTATATTATATATATATAATAATATGGTAAGTTCTTACTTTATTTATTGCTTTCAAAAACTTACTTATTGCTTTCAAAAATAGAAAACATGATGTTTGTTTTCTTTGATCTATTTCTTTATTTTTATTTCCCTATGAGTCGTATGTTTGTTACAATAGCGACAAAATTTTCTCAATTCTAATAAATTGAGTGTATTAGAACGATTCTTTTGAGTAATATATCTAGAAATACCCATTGATTTCTTATTAATACTTCTTCGAACACAACTAGTACATTCCAAAAAAACTCTGACTCTTACATCCTTCCCTTTAGCCATGAACCTCCTTTATATCTTTTGATTCGTTTAACTTAAACTCTCCTATTTTCTATTTTTGAATCGAAAAAGAAGAAAAAATCAGTAAGAATTCTTAACTAGTTATTACATTTCTAAAGATTTTTTTGACATAAAATTATCTAGTTAATTTAATATGTATATGTATTATTTTAATTAATAAAAAATAGAATAAAAATTAAGTATATAGAATTTCTTTCTAAATTATCTAGTTTGATTGGAAATCTTTATAACTTACTTATTTCAGTCTCTTCTTTTCAATTATTATTTCGTCTAGCTTACGCTAGACTAATAAATCCCATTTTTTCCAAAATTTGATCTTGAGTGGGCTTACTGGATTTCTATTCACTGGGTTTTGGATAAGCTAAACTTATACCTTTTCTCTATCGTAAAGATTTGAAAAAAGAATTGTCACATGGAATTCTATTCTCCTTCATTTCTTTACATATTAATAACTAAAATCAAAAAAAAGGAAATGATAAAGCATCTGGGAATAAACGATTTATTTCTATTAATAGACCTGCTAAAGAACCAAACCATAGAGTACTTATCACAGGTGCCACAGAGAGATATGTCTTTATATCTTGCATTGCAAATTCTCTTTCATTATTTTATTGGAATACATGTATGGTCAGATGCTTTAGTTCAAGATTTTTTGAACTGATTTTTCCTTTTTTTACCCTCAATTCCTATCTAAAATGGATATGTACAATGAACCCATAGATAAGAATTTCCTGTCCCACCTAACAAACAAAAGAAAGAAGTCCAGCATTACTGCTCAAATATGAATTTTTCATTTATAGGTTAGATTGCGTTTCAGATGTATATTATTTATTATAGTATTATAGTAAGTATTACAGTAATAAATGACAAGAAACTTTGATATATATATAGAAGAAAATGATCATATATATGGAAAATAAGACAAGGATTTTGTAAAATAACACTGTACAGCAAGTTCGAAAAGGGGTGTAGCGCAGCTTGGTAGCGCGTTTGTTTTGGGTACAAAATGTCACAGGTTCAAATCCTGTCATCCCTACCTATTACTTTTGCTATGGGAAGTGAAGAGGAATTCATTAAAATCGTGGATTTGCGGATACTATATGTATAAGAAATGCGTTATGATAGAAATAGAAAAAGCGCTCTTAGTTCAGTTCGGTAGAACGCGGGTCTCCAAAACCCGATGTCGTAGGTTCAAATCCTACAGAGCGTGATTTCGTCTATACAAAAACAAAACGAAGTCAAATTCAAACTGAAATTGAACCTCGGCTTCGAAAAAAGTCAATAAAACAAAAAAGAAAATTGATTAAATCAAAGGTCCAACTGATCACCACGTCTGTATTGTAAATATGCAGTTACAAATAATCCTGCTAAAGTGATAGGAATTAGGCCTAAGACAATTCCAAATAGAAAAACTTCAATCATTTTGGTTTGAGCAGATAAAAAAGGTTAAGATCTATCTTTAAATAATAATCTGAATTATCCATGAATCTCAATGACCAAGAAAATAATTGGCAATTTTTGCAGAAAGAGCCATAGAATACATGAAATCCCTGAAAAAGATTTTTATGAGTTTTTCATTCAATTCATTTCAAATAAGTCGTATCTTTCTTAAACCAATAAATAGAACTAAGGTTATAGTTAAAATAGAATACATGAAATCCCTGAAAAAGATTTTTATGAGTTTTTCATTCAATTCATTTCAAATAAGTCGTATCTTTCTTAAACCAATAAATAGAACTAAGGTTATAGTTAAAGCAGCCAGTAAAAAACTGAAATAACTAGTTATAGTAAGCATGAAAAGGCTAAATTCAATATGTTTTTTTACTACATATATTGATAAAATACTTACCTAAGTTCCTAATAGGATAGTAATCAGAACTATATATATATAATAGAATCAATTATTTGAATTCCGATGAGAAATTCACGATTCATTGATCATTATCGATAAAATACTAAAAAAAAGAATTGAGTGATTTAATCATAAAAAAAAATGGATTCATTAGATATGATTTCGATTTATTTTTTGATTCCGAGCCAATAAATTAACTGTCAATCTTGTCAATTGAGTAAATTAATTGAGTAAATTAATAGTATCAAAAAAAAAGCTGTGTTATGCAAAATTATGTCATTTCATTTTATTTAAACGAGAATTTAAACATGATAAAATCCTATTTTCATTTTAAAGAATTTTTGAAAAAAAAAAGAGTTGATTTGAAAAGAATTTCTATTTGAATCATTTCTTTTAATAATTGATCATGAATAAAAATTGTTCTAAGAATATCTTCTTTCTATCCTATGCTTTCTTTATTTTATTTATTATTATCTATCATTTTTTATTTATCAATTCTGTATTTACTAAATTATTTATGATTATTTTTGATTCTAACATACCACCGAATTCCTTGAAATGAAAGGATTCAAATAAGAGTTATAAAATTCACATATATACAAATATGTATTTATAGTGAAATATATAAAAATAGATAGGTTTCCTTTGGAAAAAAGAAAATAAAGAAGCTGATAGCAAAAGCCATTGGAATCGATATTTTATATATTTATATATTAGAGTAATCGGTTTTTTTATTTATTGACTCTAATCAATTCAAAATATCTTTTCTCTATAAAGGACCCGAAATACCTTATAAATACAGCAGTTAAGAAGAGGCAATACAAAAGTATTGTAAACTGTAAAAAGAGATTGGCCGACACTAGCACTTCCACGTAATAACTCCACCTATTAGTTGAATGGCTTTAGGTACACCAATAACGATATTTACTGCCCAATAACCCATTTGGTCCCGAGGTAAAGAATCACCAGTTACATGTCGTTAATACAGGCAAAACCACACCTGTAACTTTGCGGAAATCCACCAGATACACATGAAATACGTGTAGAATTATCATTAGAACCATTATACTTGCTGACCATTGATGAATGAGTTGACTTCAGTCATTATATACTGCACAGAAGAGAAAGCTTCTGTAACAGTAGGATGTTAGTAAAAAGTCATAGCAAAACCTGTAGCTACTTGTTATGTCAATAATAGAATATATTTCATGAATGATATCGAGATGGTTTTTTTATCTTCTTCATTTTATCATTGTCAAGTTGAACGTAAAAAATGGTTCAATCAAATGGAATCTTGTATCTTTATTTATATTTCTATATTTTATTTATATATTTTTGCCCTCTTTTCCTTATTCTTTCATTAAGACCGATCTTTTCGTAATTCTTATCATAATTGGCTAAAATCACTTTAGTTAATTAAGCTTTCAAATTCTATTTTTCGAAGATGATTACTTGCCATTTCGAAGCTAATAAAGGAAAGCTTGTAAGAATTTGAAGTATCCTTTATTGATCTATTCCTTCTATTGAATAAAATAAAGTTATCGATAGATAAGAGATAAGGAAAAAGGGGATTATGTAGCATTTTGCTATCGATCGAAGCTGCGTTGCTATGCCATAGCAAG